AAAAAAATTAATAAAAAGATCGATACATAAGATAAATACAAGAATAGATAAGACGAGACTCGCCCACCTCCCATATATTTAATCCCTTCCCCTATAAAGAAACTGGCAACGCCGACCCCATTTGTAATTCCATCAATTATATGTCTATCAAAAAACTGAATTAGTTCGGCTAACCTTCTTATACCCACAGTAAAAATCTTAGTATAAAAAATATCTATGTAACCGCGATTATATGACCAATTGTATATCAAATTTTTGACTTGGTCCAAGAGAATCCTCTTGGGTCCCTTCTTTACAAATGAATTGACTAAGTCCAAATTCTGAAGAGATGAATAAACGGATCCATATAAAATAGATGCTATAAATAATCCAAAAAGGGCTATACTTACCGAAAAAATTGCATTTTTCAAAAAATCATACCAATCCGAGGAATCATTCGAATTTGGATGGAAAAAATTTGTAGACGGAGTTAACCATTTCGATAATAGATCAAAATCTATTACTCCTTGATCAAAATTAATTCCGATTGATCCAACGAATAAAGTAAATAGCACCAATACAAGCAGAGGAAATAACATAGTATTGTCCGACTCGTGAGGATAGGTGTAAGTGTATTTATTTCTAAAGTAAGTACTAAAGTATCGTATTCTATTTTTTACATTATCATCGATTTGATATGTATCTTTTGAAAAAAAGGAGACCTTATTATTCTTATTCGTTGTTGATAAAGTTGATAAAAGTAAATTTCTATTGACTGCTTTAGGTACTTCTTTTCCCCATAAAGATATTGAATAGAAAGAACTGTTTTTAGTGGTACTGTAATTTTGAAAATGGATGCGTAAATGTCCATCAAAGGTAAGTAAATACATCCGAAACATATAAAATGCAGTTAATCCTGTTGTGAAGGAAGCGATTATTGCAAAAATTGGTGAATACAACCAACTATCATTAAGAATTTCATCTTTGGACCAAAAACAAGCAAGAGGTGGAATACCACAAAGAGAGAGCGTACCTAATAAAAAAGTAATTCTTGTAATTGGAACATATTTTGTTAAACCGCCCATAAGAACCATATTTTGACTTTTATCCGGCGAATATCCAACAATAGGTTCCATTGAATGAATAATAGATCCAGATCCCAAAAACAATAAAGCTTTCGAATAGGCATGAGTGATCAAATGGAATAAGGCGGCTCGATAAGAACCTATACCCAGAGCTAACATAATATAACCCAATTGAGACATTGTAGAATAAGCTAAACTTCTTTTAATGTCTCTTTGAGCAAGAGCCAAAGTAGCTCCTAATAGTACTGTTATTACGCCTATTAAAGAAATGAGATTCATTATGTAAGGTATAACTATGAAAAGAGGAAGAAGCCGAGCTACAAGAAAAATTCCCGCAGCTACCATAGTAGCAGCATGTATAAGAGCCGAAATGGGAGTGGGTCCTTCCATAGCATCAGGTAACCATATGTGAAGGGGGAATTGCGCAGATTTAGCAACTCCACCGACGAATAAAAAAGAAGCACACAGAGTAGCAAATAAAGAATCTACTCCATTATTATGAACCAAGTTATTAACTATTTCGAACAAATCCCGAAATTCTAAACTACCAGTTATCCAATAAAGTCCTAAAATTCCTAATAATAAACCAAAATCTCCTATACGATTGGTTACAAAAGCCTTTTGACAAGCACTTGCTGCAATCGGTCGTGTGAACCAAAAACCTATTAGTAAATACGAACACATTCCTACAAGTTCCCAAAAAATATAAATTTGTATCAAATTGGAACTAGTAACCAATCCCAACATAGAAGTATTGAAAAAACTCATATAAGCAAAAAATCTCAAATATCCTTGATCATGAGACATATAATTGTCACTATAAATAAGAACCATGATTCCAACAGTAGTAATTAATATTGACATAATAGAAGTAAGTGGATCGATCAAGTGTCCGAACTCTAAAGAAAAATCATTATTGACGGTCCAAGACCATAGATATTGATAGATAAAATTTCCATTTATTTGCTGAATAGACAGATTGGCCGAAAACACCATAGCTATACTTAGCATCAAAATACTCGGAAAAGACCACATACGACGAATATTTTTGGTTGCTGCGGGAATAAGCAGAAGTCCAAATCCTATTAACATTGTAACTGGAAATGGAAGAAAAGGTATTATCCATGCATATTTATATGTATGTTCCATAAAAAAAACAAATTTTCATTTTTTTTTTTTCTTATAATTGTAATTGTTTCCGATTCACCAATTCTTATCGCTTTTGAAAGGAACAATAATAAAATCAACAAAAAAAGATATAAAAACCTCAAATATTTTTTGATTTTTAATTATTCTGACTTTTGTTAGATCTTAGATATTGGAAATATTCAAAAAGTTACACAATTGGTTGGTCAAATGATGTGACCAAACAGTTAGGTAAGAGTAATTACTTAGTTATTAACTTTATTAACTAAAGAAAGTATTTATTAAAATGGGAAATGTGAGATTTTGAATCATTCTACGACTATACTACTATTCCATTTTAGCAATATGTAACCATATCATATACTATAGTCTATAGTATAGTTAAGTAAAAACAATTATACCAAAACAGTAGAATATGGATCATAGTATGCATCAATAAATCGACTCAAAAAAGAAAGACCTAGTTATTCTAGTACATTTATTTGTAGTAATTACCTAATTTTTTGCGGAACTAATTGATTGGGTTCCAATCCAATAAGAAAGTTCTTATAATACTCCTTACTTCGTATAGAACTGAAATAAAAAATAATAAAAAATGGAAGTTCCTCTTCTTAGGTAACGGAATGTCTTGTTTAACATATTAACTACTGCCAGTTGTAGTTAAAGTTTGAACTTAAATTATAGACATGGCACTATGAGCTTATTCAATTCCAACTAATATAATAGTCATAAAAATTTCTTTTCGAATTTTACTTTTCTTTTTTCCATTTTTTCCCCAGTAGATTATATATGTATATGTGACATACGTGTATATTATATATTTTTATATAAATAATATATTTTTATTGTATGTTATGAAAGAAAAAACTATTATCGACGGAATTAAGTACAGAAAATGCCTAAAAAGAACGATTCATTTTGAGCAATACATGTCTTTCACATACAACAATAAAAATGAGTAACTCTTTTTTTTTGAATGGCAGTTCCAAAAAAACGTACTTCTATATCAAAAAAACGTATTCGTAGAAATATTTGGAAGAAAAAGGGAAATTTAGCTGCAATAAAAGCTTTTTCTTTAGCAAAGTCAGTTTCTACCGGAGATTCAAAAAGTTTTTTTGTGCAACAAACAACAGGTAAGAAAATCTTGGAATAATCTGAATTTTCATGGCTATAAGAACTTCTAATTTTAGAATATGAATAATTCCCATTAACTAGTGTATTGAAGATTAGTTAGAACTAGTGGCTATGATATGTAGAATAAGAATTCCTCTGTACGCCAGGTCTAGTTCTAAGTATTATTATTTTTTTCATTCTTGTTTTTATTTTATTAATTATTAGATTTAATATTTTCGTGAGATGGGTTTTTTCCTATGAATTTTCTTTTCACAATAGAAAAATCTTTGTTCATTCTATTTTTCTATTGTGAAAAGAAAATTCAATTAAAATTGTGATGAAACTCTTTTTTTTTTCATTTATCTTATCTGATTTCGCGGATTCAAAATAAATAAAATAAAGAAAAAAATAGAAAAAGGGGACAATTCTTACTCGACGGAAAACAAAACTTTCAAGTTTCAAGTGTTTCGGAATAACTTAGTATATAAATAGTACGTAAAAGTTGATTGTTAAAATGGAACTTATGACGATACGAACTAAGAATTTTTGATGAAAATTCAAAGATGAATTTTAAAGAGCTCTTATTCATCAGTTCTAATGTTTCTTAAACTATATTGAATCCTTGAATCTAGATCTAGACGATTCAACATGAATTGACTATTATTATTTCAAGTAAGCCGCTATGGTGAAATCGGTAGACACGCTGCTCTTAGGAAGCAGTGCTAGAGCATCTCGGTTCGAGTCCGAGTGGCGGCATACTCTAAAAGAGATACAATGGATCCTATAATGTATTTAATTCCCGATTTCAATTCTGTAATGGGACCCCTTTTATGTATGATATTTGTGACTTTAGAACATATATTAACTCATCTCTCTTTTTCGATCATTTCAATTGTGATTACGATTCATTTAATGACCCTATTAATCCACGAAATCAGGGGGTTACGTGATTCATCAGAAAAGGGAATGATAGCTACTTTTTTCTCTATAACAGGATTATTAGTTATTCGTTGGATTTCTTCAAGACATTTTCCATTAAGTAATTTATACGAGTCATTAATCTTCCTTTCGTGGAGTTTTTCCATTATTCATATGATTTCCAAGATATGGAATCATAAAAATGATTTCAGCGCAATAACCGCCCCAAGTGCTATTTTTACCCAAGGTTTCGCCACATCGGGTCTTTCAAGTGAAATGCATCAATCGTCAATATTAGTACCTGCTCTACAATCTCAGTGGTTAATGATGCACGTAAGTATGATGTTATTGAGTTATGCAGCTCTTTTATGTGGGTCGTTATTATCAGTTGCTTTTCTAGTCATTACATTTCGAAAAAACATCGATATTTTTTGTAAAAACAAAATTTTCTTAATTAAGTCATTTTTCTTTGGCAAGATCGAATACGGGAACGAAAAAAAAAGTGTTTTTAATAAACACACTTCTCTTCTTTCATTCCGAAATTATTACAAATATCAATTAACTCAAGGTTTGGATTATTGGGGTTATCGTGTCATTAGTTTAGGATTTACCTTTTTAACCATAGGTATTCTTTCTGGAGCAGTATGGGCTAACGAAGCGTGGGGATCTTATTGGAATTGGGACCCCAAAGAAACTTGGGCATTTATTACTTGGATCATATTCGCGATTTATTCACATACTAGAACAAATCAAAGTTTGCAAGGTACAAATTCGGCACTTGTAGCTTCTATAGGATTTCTTATAATTTGGATATGCTATTTTGGGATCAATCTATTAGGAATAGGTCTACATAGTTATGGTTCATTCACATTAACATCTAATTGAATAAAGGAATACATAAGAACATCGATAACGAAAATTTGTGCGAGTTTTTGAGAACCCTTTGAATCATTTGAATCACAAGGAATCATATTCAAAGGGTTCTCAAAAACTCGGAATACATCTTATTACAATTCTAATTCACTTTTTTTTTTGCGTTGTACATCAAATGATTTCAAAAATATGAAAAAAAAAAAAGATTCTAAGACTTTGCTTTCTGTCTCATTAATGAAAACTATCTATGAAAATAATTAGATAGGATAACTTGTACCTTGTCAACTGACAGCGAGAGAACGAAATCGGGATAAATACCAATCCCTATTACGGGTAAAAAGATACAGATCGAAACAAATAGTTCTCGCGGTCCAGAATCCACAAAATTGGAGTTTAGAACATTGAATAGTTTGTATCCGTAGAACATCTGACGTAACATAGATAATAAATAAATAGGAGTTAATATCATTCCAATTGCCATTACAAAGATAATTAGCATTTTGGACATTAAAAGATATTTTGGGCTCGTAATCATTCCCAAAAATACTACTAATTCCGCAACAAAACCACTCATTCCTGGCAATGCAAGAGAAGCCATCGAGAAACTACTAAACATGGTAAATATTTTTGGCATTGGGATGGATATCCCCCCCATTTCGTCGAGATAAACAAGACGTGTTCTATCACAACTCGTTCCTACCAAGAAAAAAAGTGCAGCACCAATCAATCCATGAGAGAGTATTTGTAAAATGGCCCCGTTCAGTCCCATGTCAGTTATAGAACCAATTCCTATAATTATGAAACCCATGTGAGATACGGAAGAATAGGCTATTCTCTTTTTTAAATTGCGTTGACCAAGAGAGGTTGAAGCTGCATAGATTATTTGTATTGTCCCTACTATCACCAACCAGGGAGAAAATATAGAATGGGCGTGCGGTAATAATTCCATATTGATCCGAATCAATCCATATGCTCCCATTTTTAATAAGATTCCGGCTAGAAGCATACATGTACTGTAATGCGCTTCTCCATGAGTATCTGGTAGCCATGTATGTAGGGGTATAATCGGCGATTTGACAGCATAAGCAATAAGGAAGCCAAAATAGAATATTATTTCTAATGTCACAGGATATGACTGATTAGCTAATCTTTCAAAATCCAATGTCGGTTCGTTGGAACCATATAAACCCATACCTAGAACTCCTATTAAGAGAAAAATGGAACCTCCCGCTGTGTACAAAATAAACTTTGTAGCCGAGTACAAACGTTTCTTTCCTCCCCACATGGATAAAAGTAAGTAAACAGGAATTAATTCTAACTCCCACATGATGAAAAAAAGTAAAAGGTCTCGAGAAGAAAATAATCCTATTTGACCACTGTACATTGCTAACATCAGGAAATAGAACAATCGCGAATTTCGAGTAACAGGCCAAGCTGCTAAAGTCGCTAAAGTAGTGATAAATCCTGTCAGTAAAATAGGTCCTATGGAAAGTCCGTCGATTCCCAGTCTCCAGTGAAAATCAAAAATATTTATCCATTTAAAGTCCTCCTCCAGTTGAATTAATGGATCGTCCAATTGGAAATGATAACAGAACACATAGGTTGTTAGAAGGAGCTCTAATAAACATATACATATAGTATACCACCGAAATACCTTATTCCCCTTATGAGGGAGAAAAAAAATGGAAGAACCTGCGAATATCGGCAAAACTACAAGTATTGTTAACCAAGGGAAATAACTCGTGATAAAGACAAGATGCGTTTTGACCAAAAAACCCGTGCTCGAAATAATATATTTTCTCGAGTACGGGTTTTTCTCGGTAAAAAGGAATCAAATGATTCAAGTGGAGTTTTTTATATTATAACGTATCAATAAGATAGACCCATGCTGCGAGTTGTTTCATGCCATAAATAAACACGAACACTCAAAAAATCTGTTGGACAAGCGGATTCACATCTCTTACAACCTACACAGTCCTCGGTTCTTGGCGCGGAAGCAATTTGCTTAGCTTTACATCCGTCCCAAGGTATCATTTCCAATACATCTGTGGGGCAGGCTCGTACACATTGAGTACACCCTATACATGTATCATAAATTTTTACTGAATGTGACATTGGGTCTATAAATTCCAGTTTTGAACATAAAAAATTTTCGATCTGGTAAAGTAAAATCGGTAATAAACGAATTATATATTTATATTGTAGGCACCAGACGAATCAATGATTTATCAAAAAAATCTTAACTTTAGAATCAATAGATTTCTAAATCTGTTCGTGAGAAAGGGCCAAGAAACTTTGATTTCCGTTTCAACAACCATGATCATACGAGTCACGCATGTGACTTCACATTGGCCAACAGATTGTCAATATTTCAATAGTAATATATAGTAATATTCCTATATATATATAGGAATATTACTATATAAAAAATATATAAAAAAAAAAAATTATATCATTTTCAATTTGTATAATTTGTATATATATTATGTCTTTATTTATATGATATACTAATTATTGACTAATTATTCAACAAATTCGATTGATTGATACGAGTTGATTTTCTGTTACGATAGATGGGCGAAACAATAGCTAGCCCAATAGCTGCTTCCGCGGCCGCAATGGCTATAACAAAGATTGAGAAAATGTCTCCTTTTAATTGGCGACTATCAAATATATCTGAAAATGTTACGAGATTAATATTAACCGAATTTAGTATAAGCTCAAGACACATAAGTGCTCTAACCATGTTTCGACTTGTGATCAGTCCATAGATACCGATAGAAAATAAATAGACGCTCAGAAAAAGTACATATTCGAACATCATCGACTAACTCCTCATCAACAATCTCGATTCATTTCAATATGAACAACAATTCAACCAATTTGGTTGACTAGAATCGAGCAATTACAGAAAAAAGAGGGTATTAGCAGTAAATTAAACTAAATTTCCTTTTTCATTTGATTTAGAATTTCTAATAATTTTGTTAATTCTAAGTATTTATTATTGACGAGCCATAGTAATGGCACCTATTAAAGAAACTAAAAGAATTATAGAAATAAGTTCAAACGGAAGATAAAAATCTGTTGATAAATGAATTCCTATTTGTTGAACGTTACTTATAAGGTCCTGTTCTAGAATCTGGTTTTTTCTTGTAGTCCAAATAATTCCGTACCAGGACGTATCTAAGATAGTAGTAATTAGTGAAAAAAGAATACTTGTACAAACCAGTGAAGTGATCCCATCTCCTACAGTCCAAAGATAGGAATCGTTGGAATATTCTGAACCATTCATGAACATAACAGCAAATATGATTAAGACATTTATGGCTCCCACATAAATAAGGAGTTGTGCGGCAGCTACAAAATAGGAGTTCGATGGAATATAGAATAAAGATATACAAACAAGAACCAATCCCAACGAAAAGGCAGAATAAATTGGATTGGTAAATAATACTACTCCTAGACTTCCTAATATAAGAAATGATCCCAGAAATACTACAAGTATATCGTGTATTGGTCCAGGTAAATCCATTATGTATAACAGATAAATAAGTCGAAATATTTCATGACCTTACTAAATAGTCCAGGAAAAATAAGGGTAACACCCTTATTTTTTTTCTTTATATGATAGGTTCCTAATTGAATTAAATCTTAATATGGATTAATGTAGATATAGATAAAGTTATTAAAGTTATTGGCCAATCCTACTTTTTTATCTGAAAGAAAAAAGAAAAGATTGGAATTTTCTATTTCGAAATCATCACGAAAACATATTCTTGGTTTAAATTAAAGAGTAATTCTCAACAATCAATAGTTATTATTTATAGTTATTATTTGTAGTTTCTGAGCAATCAAAATAAAAGAGGCTTGGACCCTTTATAGCAAAAAAAAATCTTAGTAATCGGTAATCGTTCTTGAATCAAGGGGTTTATCTTTGTCTATTTTGATTTGGGTCGAATTCATAACTGTTTGAATTGTGTAATCTCCAATTATTGACATTGGCAACCGACCCAATGCAATTTGATTATAATTCAATTCGTGGCGATCATAAGTAGAAAGTTCATACTCTTCAGTCATCGATAAACAGTTTGTTGGACAATACTCGACGCAGTTACCACAAAATATACAGACCCCAAAATCAATACTATAATTAAGCAATTGTTTCTTTTTAATAGATTTTTCAAATCTCCAATCAACAACGGGTAGATCTATGGGACATACACGAACACATACTTCACAAGCAATACATTTATCAAATTCAAAGTGTATTCGACCTCGGAAACGCTCTGATGTGATCGATTTTTCATAAGGATATTGAATAGTTACAGGTAAACGATTTGTATGGGATAAGGTAATTATGAAACTTTGACCAATGTACCTTGCAGCTCGTATTGTTTGTTGACCATAATTTATGAACCCGGTCACCATAGGGAACATATTGTGGATCTCCGTGAATAAATTGATGTTTCTTTCTCTTGTTTAAGATTGGTTATGAATCTAAAATATCGTTATTCTCTTCTTTTATTTATATTATTTATAGTGAAACAAGTTGGGAAGAAGTTGTCAATAATAGATTACCCAGGGAAATAGGTAACAGAAATTTCCATCCAAGATTTAATAGCTGATCCATTCTCATCCTCGGTAAAGTCCATCTTGCTGTGATAGGAATGAACAGAAACAAATAAGCTTTAACTAATGTAATAAATATACCAATTGTCATTCCAAAGACTCCGGCCATTTTATTTATTCCGAAAAGTTCAGGAATAGATATGTACGGAATAGAGACATTCCACCCACCTAAGTAAAGAACTGTTATAAATAATGAAGAAACTAATAAATTTAGGTAAGAAGCAAGGTAAAATAAAGCGTATTTGATACCTGAATATTCTGTTTGATAACCTGCTACTAATTCCTCCTCTGCTTCTGGTAAATCAAAGGGTAATCTCTCACATTCTGCTAGAGAAGAAATTAGAAAAACTACAAACCCTATAGGCTGACGCCACAGATTCCACCCCCAAAAACCGTATTTTGACTGTGCCTCAACTATATCAACTGTACTTAAACTGTTAGATAATCATAGTCGATAATAACATCACTGTTCATATCGCTATTTCAAAACCGTACATGAGACCTCAGTTTCATACGGCTCCTCTACGGCCACAAATAAATGTAAGGACTTGTTTGGTAGTATCGTCATCTTTATTTATATAGTAAATATACACCGGGAGTCCCAAATTAGACCAATGAAATTCCGTCTGCTAGAATAAAAAGGCGCTTCTGAATTGATCTTATCCATTAGAATTTCAATTTATCTTTGTTTGGTAATAACTTAATCCTTTAATAAAATACTCGTTATATCAATAAATATGTTCTATCAATAACTATAACTATAAAGAATTAGAACGAATTGGGCATTAATTCCAAATTTTATTTATGATAAGAATTCTATATGTATAGATTATAGATATGGATGGGGAAAAGAAATAAAAAAGATCTTTATTTTTTATTTCTTATTTATTCATTTTATTTTTTTTGCATCCCATTTCTTTTGTTCCTGTTCTTCTTTCTCAGAGGAAGGGGTACTCTGAAAAAAAAAAAGAAATATAAATAAAGGATTAATTCGTTTTTGATAGTCATTTCTTTAATCAGTGAATAAGAGCATACTCTAGATCGGAATCGTGGGGAAGTACTGCTTGGTCATTTCTACCAACTTAAAGTCCTCATTATGATTCGTTTTATCCAAAGTTTTATGCAAAAATACCTTTTTTTGATACCTTACATTATCTCCATTACTAATCTTTTGTGTACCTTGGTGTTCCTAACTGTCCACTGATTTTTGATTGATCCCCGGTATGGTAATACATATAAGACAGTAGTAGAAACCCCATACGGTCGATCTTTTGTACCCGCTTCAAGATATGATAATTAGTCAAAGAATCTTAATCTTGGGGTAAACAGTTTACACTGCTTGTGTTTATTATTCTTGTACATAGGGAATGAGATTTTACCTTCTTACTGCAAATTTATAAGCAGTTTTATTTTACTCATATAACTATCTAGTTTAACTCATCGACCCTAATGATGAATAAAAAATGAAAATATCCATTCAATATATTCAACCTCTTTACTTTATTTCTAGCGAGGAGGGAAAATAATCATGTTCCAACGAATCACACGTAGAGATATTGATAACACACATAGAGTTAATGGTATTTCATAGCTAATAGATTGAGCAGCAGCCCTTAGACCACCTGAAAAGGAATATTTATTGTTCGATCCATATCCTGACATAAGAAGTCCAATAGGAGCAATACTTGAAATGGAGATCCATAAAAAAACACCTATACTGAGATCGGCTAAAACAAGGCGAGACCCAAAAGGGATTACTAAATAACTTAGTAGAACTGATATGACCACTATAGATGGCCCCACGCTAAACAAACGAATATCTCCTCTAGATGGGAGGAGGTCCTCTTTAAAAAGTAATTTGGTCCCATCTGCTAGAGCTTGAAGAATTCCTAATGGGCCGGCATATTCAGGCCCAATACGTTGTTGTATTACTGCGGATATTTCTCTTTCTAACCACACAATTACTAGTACCCCTATAGTGATTCCCAATATAAGGGTGAAAATAGGAACAAAGATCCATATCAGTCCATAGACTTCTTTTAAGGATTCCGATCTAGAAAAAGAATTGATAGCTTGTACTTCTACTTCTGTCGTATCAATTATCATTTCAACGATCAACTTCTCCCATAATGATATCGATACTACCTAGTATCGTCATGATATCAGCCAATTTCATTCTTTTAACTAGTTGAGGGAGAATTTGCAAATTGATGAAACCCGGCGGACGAATTTTCCACCTCCAGGGGAAAACACTACTGTCTCCTATCAAAAAAATTCCTAATTCTCCTTTTGGGGCTTCTACTCTTACATAAAGTTCTTGTTTCGACAATTCAAAATTGGGTGAAAGTTTTTTAGTAATAAATCTATATTCAAAATTAGTCCATTCGGAATTTTTTGCTCTATCAAAGCGTCGGACTTCTAAATTTTCATAGGGCCCCCCAGGAATTCCTTCTAGAGCTTGTTGAATAATTTTTATAGATTCCTTCATTTCACCGATTCGTACTAAATAACGAGCTAGTGAATCTCCTTCTTTTTGCCATTGGACTTCCCAATCAAATTTATTGTAACATTCATAACGATCAACTTTACGAAGATCCCATTGGATTCCAGAAGCTCGTAACATCGGTCCTGATAAACCCCAATTTATTGCTTCCTCTCCACCAATAATGCCCACTCCCTCAACCCGTTCCAAAAAAATAGGATTCCGCGTAATAAGCTTTTGATATTCAACAATTCCTGTTAAAAAATAATCGCAGAAATCTAAACATTTATCTATCCATCCATAAGGTAGATCAGCAGCGACTCCCCCAATACGGAAATAATTATGCATCATTCGCATACCCGTAGCAGCTTCAAATAGATCATATAACAATTCCCTTTCTCTGAAAATATAGAAAAAGGGGGTTTGTGCACCGATATCCGCCATAAAAGGTCCAAGCCATAACAAATGAGAAGCTATACGACTCAATTCCAACATAATTACTCTAATGTAACTGGCTCTTTTAGGTACTTGAACACTTTCCAATCGTTCTGGTGCATTTACTGTTATTGCCTCTGTGAACATAGTGGCTAAATAATCCCACCGTGTTACATAAGGCAAATATTGTATAATTGTTCGATTTTCCGCTATTTTTTCCATCCCTCTGTGTAAATAACCCAATATGGGTTCACAGTCAATAACATCTTCACCATCGAGAGTAACGATTAGTCGAAGAACACCATGCATTGATGGGTGGTGAGGGCCCATGTTAACTATCATGAGATCTTTTCTTGTAGCCGGTAAAGTCATATCTTTTCTTCCTTAATTCATTATTCCATGAATTTATCAAAATGAGATTCATCAAAATGAAAAATCTAATAACTACTATTAACTAATAACTAAAGAAAAAAATGCAAACCAATCTTAAAATTAACGGGTTTTTGATTCCCGAATACCCAACTGACTAATTAATTTCTTATAACGTACTCTATTTTTCTTTGACAAATAATCCAGCAGACGTTGACGTTTTCCCAGAATTTTTCGTAGACCCCTTTGCGATAAAAAATCTCTTTTATGTAATTCCAAATGTAAAGTGAGTCTCCGTATCTTATCGGTGAAACTGAATACTTGAAATTCAACAGATCCGCAGTTTTTTTCTTTTTCTTGTCGAATAGCCGAGATGAATGAATTTTTGACCATAAAAAACAATTTTTTTCTTTTCCGTGGATTTTACCGATCAGGAAAAATAATAATTATTATTATACCAGTTATTTGAATCTAGTACACAAAAAATTTAGATTTCTTCATATACACTACTTTATTCATTCTTATTTTATTTAAATTAAATTTATTCTATCCAAATCAAATTGCAAATTTGATTTGGATAGAATAGAAGGGGATGATACATTTATGCATTCACAAACACGAAAGAGAATTCTTTTTTTACCTAACTAAAAAAAAGATTCTATCGATTTCTTCCTAGATCCAATTGATACGTAATTTAATCGGTATCGTGTACCAGAATGTAATATAGCGTATGTGTATATATTTCGGTTTTCTCTACTGAATATGTCATGCGATAGGTATATAGGAAATATTTACTATTAACTAATTTTGAATCGCGGATACATATGTATTCTTGACATACTGAAATGACTGCCGTTATTGGTATCAAACCAATAACGATTCATACAAGCTAAATCTTCTAATCGATAATTGGGCCAAAGAAATAATTTGAATTTAATGAATTTATCTGTTTCCGTATTAAGATGCTTTTCCTCGTTCAAAAATTGTCCACTGTTTTTTATGTTGTTTTGATTGCAAAATATTGGATTTCTATCCACAACATTCCAATTCTGGTTCCGGTAATTGAAACAAATTAGAATTCTCAATTCTCTACGACGTCTGGGAGATAGAATATTTTCAGGAACAAGGAAATAATAATCATTTTTGCTTCTATTCACAAGCATATTGCTGTCTTGTGCAACGGATCCATCAAGATTCTTTTTATCAACATATCTATTTTTTATTATGCATTTTCCATTAGTTTGGTGCTTATTCTTATCAACCAATGAAATACTTATGGTTTGGTATATAATATATTTTCCATCCCTTTTCATAGATAGACGAATTGGCTCGATAATAAATATTCCCCTTTTTATCAATTCTGTAAGAGTTAGGTCTTTCTGAATCAACATTGCATCCAGACGCATCTCTCCTTTTTGAATTGAGGATATAGCAATTTCCCTTGGATCTATCAGTCTAAGTAGAAGACAATATACCTGGATATTACTAATCATTCTTTGATTCAAGGGATCATCCCATCTTAATTGAAAAAGAAAATAATTTTTCAAGAAAAAATTCAGTTCTGCTTCTTTCTTGCTCTTGTATTGTTTTTTCTTTCTATCCTTTTTAATGTTTGTTCCTGTGTAATCTTCTTCAACATCTTTCTTTTTGTTTTGTTTTCGTAGATCTGATACAAGATCCCCTTGGCCTTGTTGTTCATTTTTTTTTTTATTTACGTCGATCTTTTCACTTTGACTAATATTTGCATTTCTATGAAAATGAAAAATAAGTAATTTGATTGGTATGATCCACGGTTTAATCTTATACGTATCAAAAAGTGGCACAAATTCTGGGAAAAACCAGGGTTCTAGATTTGATATGGTACGATATAACCTTTCTTGATTCATTCCCATCCAATCAAAAAAGTATTTTTTTTGAGAATTTTGAGTTTCCGTTTTAGCATTCTTATGAATCTTGGCATCGATATACGTATTGGTCGAGGTTTCAATATCGATATTATTTCTAAGACAAAAATGGAGAATTCTATAATCAAAAAATTTTCTATCCAGATTTTTGTTCGTATCAATAATAGATCCTTTTTCTAGATAATCACTAATAGCTATACTTATCAATCCATAAAATGATTCGGATTCCAGTGTATTTAAATTATATGTAATTTTTTTGTCCTTTACTTGTAACGTTGATCCATAAATATATGAGTCCCTATTATCCCCATAATTTATATATTTATATGATAAAAGATCATATCCATAATGTTTTTTCCATTTTTCTTTTTGACTCATCAACGAATCCACTGCATAGTCATTTTGTTTCATGTAATTAATTAATTGGTCTTTTTTATATAAATCCAATTTCATTGAGTCTTTCTTTTGAATCGTACGACATTGATTGACTCTATTTTGCCATTTTTTCGATACTAAGTGGGCCCACTTGGTCTGAGATAAATTGTATTGATAATGACCCCGTAACCAAATTTTCCATTTATTCATCCCATACTTATGAATTTTTTTATGCCTTGGTTTGGAATTTAATATTCCTTGTGTCGTACAATAATTCTTGATTATATCCCTAAGAAAAGGATGGGTGCCGTGATATTGAAGTACAGATCTCAAATGATAATTGTTAAGTAATTGATTTTGTGATAATTTGTAAAATACATATGCTTGAGACAAAGAAGATAAGTCACAATAAATATTAGAATTTTTATTACTAATATTAGTATTAGAAAACCACTTTTTTATAGTCGAAATAAAGTTCATTGTATTTTGATTTGGTTTCTCAACCCCTTCTTGGCCTGTTTCGTCGTTGTAAATGGATTTATTGATAATTTTTTTTGTTGATTCAAAGAAAAGTTGTGCATTGGTCCTTGGAATCTTAATAATACATAGTAATATATCCATGTATGTTTTTTCAATGAAGGATTTCATAAAATAATGCGATTTACGTATTAATCGGATATTTTTTCTTTTGAATATTTGCCAAATATCCTTTTGTGATTCCGATCTTTTATTTTTATCATCACAAGTTAGAACTATTTTTTTCTTGTCTTTTGTAATTCCTTTTATTTGAGCCTTAATTGTGATTATCTTATTAGCAAGATCCTTCATTTTTGTTTCTATGAGTGAAGAATTTTTATTTACACAATTCGTGGATCGAATTTGAATTATCGATTCTTGGATAATATTATTATTTATATTGGAGTCTTTTCTGTTTTCATTTGTTTCATATACTTTCACCTTTCTCAATTTCAATAAGAAAATGGGGTTTACTTTTTCAAGTTCTTTCATTATTAGGTTTCTAACTAGAACTATTTTGGTGACCCATCTTGTTTTTTCTTTTGAAATCTTTAAAAACAATTTGATTCTTTCTTTGAAAGCCCTTATAACTTGAAAAAAATGCTTTTTCACTTTTATTATTTTTTTTTCGAGTTCTTGAAAAATGGGTTCAAAAAAAGAAGGTCGTTTTCGGGGAGACCCAAAAGGCAGTTCTGCTTCCCTTCCCCAGACTGTTAAAAAACAAAAATTGTCTTTTTTCTCTTTTTTACTCATTTTCTGATCTCTATGATGAGATCGTATTTTAGATCTTCGCCAAGGTTTCAGACAGAAAGGAAATAGAATCTTTATCTGAATACCATCTGTTAACCAGTTTTGAGGAAATTCTGTTTCTGATAATTGAACACCATTATAGGTACATTTAACATGCATTTCTCTATTCCATTCCTTCAAATCCTCGTCCCACTCGGGGAATTGCAATAATAACATACGACCAATATTTTTAGCTATTATCAATAAGGGTAATATAACGTATTTTCTAAGAAAAGATTGGGTTACTAACATTAAACCTCTTATTGCTTGAGTAAATAGAAGGGTATCCCAAGTTTCTGATATTGCTATTCGTTCATTTTCCTCTTCTTTCTCTTCATTTGTTTTCTCTTTTGTTTCTTCCTCCTCAAAATAAGAAATTTGCAATTCTGGGTTTCCCCCTACCCAATTCCTAAAAATGAGATTAATCATTTCAGAGATATCAAAAAATGAAAAACAAAATGTTTTGTCTATTCGATCCAAAAAAAGTGGAGAATGCACGTTTGCTTGAAACATTTCCCAAATAATTGTTTTACGTCTTTGAGCACGCATGGATCCTTTGATTATACCCCGTCGAAAATCTGATTGTTGTGAGTAACGTATCAAAGCCACTTCCTCTTCTTCATCACTAGTGCTAATATAATTATTATTACCACTGGAATTAGTATTCTGATCATCAGTATAAATTACCACACGCTTGCCTTTTCTTGAACGAATTTCAGAATCCTCCGTCGATTCTTCTTCATTTTCTTCTTCCTCTTCTTCCGCATCGTCTGTCAATTTGTATGACCATTGAGAAATCCTTTTACTGATTTCTTCCATTCCAATAGATTTCTTTCTAATTGTTGTTAGATCGTTTGGATCAGTTGTAATTACATCGAATACAAATT